AATAGGTAGGGATGACAGGATTTGAACCCGCGACATTTTGTACCCAAAACAAACGCGCTACCAAGCTGCGCTACATCCCTTTTTTAATTGTCGTACAGTGTCATTGTACAAAAGCCCCGTCTTGTTTTCCACATCGTTATTTTCTCTTCTATCTATAAAAAATATTTTGCCATTTCTTCTTTTTAGTTTCATATACATATAATAAACTATATACATCTGAAATGAAACCTAAGATAAAAAAAGAATGTCTATTTAGTAGACATTTTTTTTATAAATGTAAAAATACAAGTGATCCCTAATTTAGTTCCAGCATCTGATCATACATGTATTACAATAAAGAAGGAGGATTTTCAATGCGAGATATAAAAACATATCTCTCTGTGGCACCTGTGTTGTCTACTCTATGGTTTGGGTCTTTAGCGGGTTTATTGATAGAAATCAATCGTTTATTCCCCGATGCCTTGTCATTTCCTTTTTTTTAATTCTAGTTATTGATATGGGAAGAAATAAAGAAAATTAGAGATACAAAAAATTCTATGTGACTAATCCCCCCCCCTTTTTTTTTTAGTTGTTTAGGATAGGAAGACAAGGGAAATAAAAAGGGTATTTAACCCAGCATGGGATGGGTGGGACTAATATCGAATTTGATTGGTAGAATGGAAATGTGGGTCTAAGACAGGTTCCACAAATATAAAACGAAAAAATACGTAAATGAAATACTGTGATTAGACTAAGAACAATTGCTAGTTAGAAAAAGTTGTATTAGTTAATTATTACATTATAATGAAAGCTTTCAAAATTCAATTTTAGTGACTTCTATTGATTTTTCGATTTTATGTTCCTTTCTTCTTCTTCGGTTCGGGTCAAAAAGAGTGGAGTCGATCCAAAATCCAAAGCAAAGGGGGTCCATGGCCAAAGGTAAAGATGTCAGAGTCAGAGTTATTTTGGAATGTACCAGTTGTGTCCGAAATGGTGTCACTAAAGAATTTCCGGGCATTTCTAGATATATTACTCAAAAGAATCGGCACAATACACCCAGTCGATTAGAATTAAAAAAATTTTGTCGCTATTGTAACAAGCATACAATTCATGGGGAAGTAAAGAAATAGATCGACCAGAGTGTGTGGGCGACCCTTCCAATCCAAGGAGCAAGAGGAGGTTAATAACATGTATTATATATATATATATATATATATATTCTAATTATATAAATAATTATATAACATATAAAATAATTATATAACATAAACATATATAAATATAGAAAAAACCTATCTTATTTCGGTCGGATCTTAAATGCATGAAGAAATAAGATTTTAGAGATAAGGAATAAACCATGGATAAATCCAAGCAACCTTTTCATAAACCCAAGCGATCTTTTCGTAGGCGTTTGCCCCCAATTGGATCGGGGGATCGAATTGATTATAGAAACATGAGTTTAATTAGTCGATTTATTAGTGAACAAGGAAAAATATTATCTAGACGAGTGAATAGATTAACCTTGAAACAACAACGATTAATTACTATTGCTATAAAACAAGCTCGTATTTTATCTTCGTTACCTTTTCTTAATAATGAGAGACAATTTGAAAGAACCGAGGCGATCTCTAGAGCTACTGGTCCTAGAACCAGAAATAAATAGGCATACTATACTCTTCTTCGTTCATTTATACTACTTATCTTAATTCTTAATTTTTTTCTATCTTCCCGGAGTTTATTCTCCGGGGAATTTTGTTTCAATCATTCCTGTATATAATTTTATAATCTCTTTTTTTTGATAATTTTTTTGGAAATGATGCAAAGACAATTCTTATTTAATATAGCTATTTGCGCAAGTATTTTACGATTAAGAAGCAATGGCCTCTTGTACAGATTATGTATCAATCTACTATAACTATAGGAAACCTCGTTCTCACGAGTTACTGCATTTATCCGAGTGATCCACAAACGACGAAAATCTCTCTTTTGCCTACCTCTATCTCTATAAGCGGAAACCAAAGCTCTCATTTTCTGTTGAGTAATAGTTCGAGTAAGTCTTGAATGGGCCCCTCGAAAGCTTGATGAAAATAAACGAATTTTTGTTCGGCGTCTCCGAGCTGTATATCCTCGTCTAACTCTGGTCATTTAATCAAATTAAACTTTGATGAATAACTAATTGATTTCTGTTCGTTCAGTCATTCTTTTTCCCCGGTTCAATTAATAACAAAACGGATTATTCCGATATATAAAATATAAATTCCAATGGCTTTTGCTACTATAACCTTCCCAACCACCATTTTTTTTTTTTATTTCTTTCAGTCAGGTATTTCGCTTGTGGAAATAATTCGACCAATCAATTAAAAAATAAAAAAAAAAAAATGAATTTATAAATTATTTAATTTAAATTTATTAAATTTATATATTTTTCAAAAATAAAATCAAAATAAATAGTGGATTCCTTCGTTTCTATGGTTACTTCTCAAACGGTGAGGTCTTCTCTATACACCGGAGCTCTTTCTCTCATTCCATTTAATCAATGTCTTTGGTAACTTGTACAGTTCGCACTTTTTGGCTCTACCCATGAATTATACAGTAATAGGTCTTTTCACAACGAGAGCTATCCATACAGTGACGGCATTTAATTATGAAAGTTGGCTAGGTAGCTAACCCTGTTAGTCCGTTATTTCAAGAATAGAAGCATAATTGTTTTGCTTCTTAAATATTGTTTCCCCGCTTAATGGATAACCTTTTGCTACCAATGGAGAATGGATTTTCATCTCAAATTGAGGTGATTGGATTTGCACCAACAGAAACCATAAAATTCATACACAATAAATAGAGGTATATGATACATCTTTATTCTTAGTTTAGATAGTAAACGGTGTTCTTCCTTTTTTCCATTCTATCTATTTATTGGTACTAGTCATTAATACTGGAACAATTGTCTCATTTGTTTGAGTTCATGATCTAAACGAGTCGCACATACACCCTAGTACATGTTCCTCGACGCTGAGGGCATCCTCGAAGAGCGGGGGATTTCGTGACATTTCTGATTGGCTGTCTTGCGTTTCTAATAAGTTGTTTAATAGTTGGCATGTTGAATCGTATATATATAATGGGATTATAGTGGGCTGGTTTAGATCGATCTTAACCCGATGATTTTGAATTTTTTCCCTTCAATTGAAGGAATATTTTACTTGGGTAAAATCCAAATATTCAATATCAAATCACGGAAAATTCAAATTACGGTTTGAAATGGAATCATGGATTTACGATTTACGCGAGATCCCCGGCATTTTCGACCGCTACAAGATCAATAATGCCATAAGCTTGGGCTTCTGTTGCTGACATAAAAATATCCCTTTCCATGTCTTCGGATACGACCCATAAAGGATTACCCGTTCTTTGTACATAAACCCTTGTGAGGGTTTCGCGAAGTTTCAGTAATTCTTCTGCTTCCAGGATGAATTCCCCTGCTTGTGCCTCATAAAAAGAACTAGCAGGTTGGTGAATCATAACCCTGATTATATAACATCCATCATTAGCGGCTCCTCTATCTCACACGATTGGTCAAAGGGAAGGAATAAAAATAACAATAAGAAAAAGATAGAATTGAACAACCGTACGGGCATCTTTTGTACATTGCATACGGCTCTGCAATGGAATTGACCTTTCCTTTCCGTCCGCCAAAGAAAGGTACAAAGGTACCAGAAACAAATAGAATTTGTCCGATCCAGATCGTTGAATGATCCATTTACCACCCTTCCTTTCGTAGAAGTCAAAAATACTATGATGGCTCTGTTGCTTTATATATTTATTATTTATCTCGTCTTTAATTTAGCAATCCCAAGGTTTTTTCTGACCCAATCAAATACAAATAAGGTAAGGAAAAAAGCTCTTTTTTTTTTTTTTCTTTTTTATAACATTAATATCGGAAAGGCACTTCTGGTGTGTAAGAAAAATGGTTTGTGACGCTGAAACAGACCTCCGACGCATAACACATAAAATCAAATCGGAAATAACCTTTATTTCATACTACTATTTCGATACATAATTTCGTGTTATGAAAAAACAAAAGAAAAGGGTTTGTTCATATCGAACTTAAAATGCCATGCTATTATTACTTATTATTCATGTTCCATGTGGCGAAGGCATAGTCTTTTTTTTTTTCAATCAAATAAAAAACTCATTGGCGCCAAGCGTGAGGGAATGCTAGACGTTTGGTAATTTCTCCTCCGACCAGAATGAAAGATCCCATTGAAGCGGCTAATCCCATGCATATTGTATGTACATCAGGTGGCACAAATTGCATAGTATCATAAATAGCTATTCCTGGTATTACCCATCCACCGGGGGAGTTTATAAACAAATAAAGATCCTTAGTATCGTCCTCTATACTAAGATAGACCATAAGACCAACAAGTTGATTCGAGATCTCGCTATCAACCTCTTGTCCTAAAAAAAGTAATCTTTCTCGATAAAGTCGGTTGATTAGGACAAAATTGTATCCTTTAGGAACCGTACATGCACCTTTGGATGCATACGGTTCAAAAAATTGTGAAAAACAAAAATCAATGTGTCGATTCCAGTCCTATTTCTTTTTTTTTTTTCACAGGATTTTTGTTTTTCTCTAATGAAAATGAAGCGACTTTTCTTATATTATTCTATTTTTCAAGAAACATCATAAGTTTTTGCTTCCTTCTCTAGAAAATACTATCTATAAAAAAAAAGAATTTTAAAAACTTATTGAACTAACCTCTCATTGATGTATTGCTTCATCGAGATTCAAATCACGATGTCATTTTCTTGTTCCTAAATGGGCCCATTTAATTCTTTTAGGTTCATGTTCTACTCCGGGTAAATATCTATCCGAATTCTATTTGCACATATAGGGCAAATTCTGTCAGTGCCACTTTTTTTGCTACGATTTTTTCTTTTTTAAATTCTTTTCATGCCGTCCGCCAAACTATTTAATATATATTTTTATACTATTCCATCGATTGGTAGTTTGAGAATAAAAATCTTTTATGATACAAGTGTGGTACTTATCAATTAATTTGGTATTTTCTGAGCGGAGCCTGAATATTTCATTTTTTTGGTACAAGCCAACCATAAATTCTTCTAATTTAGATTATTGATCTCTAAAATAAATTGATTTAATTGTACTTCGCGCTCCGAATTTTTGAAGGTTCAATCAATCTTTCTTGGGCGAAACAGAAGATATCTCGATCGGGAGAGAAAACGGGTAAATCCCATATGACCCAATATGTCTGACAAGTCGCACTATACGTCAACCCAAACGGCATCTTCCTCTCCAGGACTCCGAAAAGGTACTTTTGGAACACCAAGGGGCATTAAAAAAAAGAAATTCAAGTACTCTATTTGACTTTGATATGGAAACGTAACAATTAATTTATTGTCTCCATAATTTGTATTTCTGTTTCTCCTATTTTATACATAGATTGGAGGGTTTATACAGAAATATGGAATGAATTAATAAATTTTATTATAAGGTAAGGGAATCGTTCGAATAATCAACAAGTGTTTATGCATTCGTTTTCCAAAAATGAAACCAATTCCCCATTGCGTATTGTTACTTATCGGGTATAGAATAGATCTGCTTCTCTTTGTTCCTACGAACAGAAATTTTCCATTATTTTCAATGTAACAGACTAAATATTAACCCTTGTTCATAGATAATCTACTGAAAAAGGTTAGGTACATAGTATATATATTTGAGTTTTTTAGTCCAATGCGATAAAGTTACATAGTGTCTATTTATCTTTGATAAAGGGGTATTTCCATGGGTTTGCCTTGGTATCGTGTTCATACCGTTGTATTGAATGATCCCGGTCGGTTGATTTCTGTCCACATAATGCATACAGCTTTAGTTTCTGGTTGGGCCGGTTCAATGGCTCTATATGAATTAGCGGTTTTTGATCCCTCTGACCCCGTTCTTGATCCAATGTGGAGACAGGGTATGTTTGTTATACCCTTCATGACTCGTTTAGGAATAACCAATTCATGGGGCGGTTGGAGTATTACAGGGGGAACTATAACGAATCCGGGTATTTGGAGTTACGAAGGTGTGGCAGGTGCACATATTGTGTTTTCCGGATTGTGCTTCTTGGCAGCTATCTGGCATTGGGTGTATTGGGACCTGGAAATTTTCTGTGATGAACGTACGGGAAAACCCTCTTTGGATTTGCCCAAGATTTTTGGAATTCATTTATTTCTTTCAGGAGTGGCTTGCTTTGGCTTTGGTGCATTTCATGTGACAGGCTTGTATGGTCCTGGAATATGGGTTTCCGATCCTTATGGACTAACTGGAAAAGTACAACCTGTAAATCCAGCGTGGGGCGCGGAAGGTTTTGATCCTTTTGTTCCAGGAGGCATAGCTTCTCATCATATTGCAGCGGGGACATTAGGCATATTAGCAGGTCTATTCCATCTTAGTGTCCGTCCGCCTCAACGTCTATACAAAGGATTACGTATGGGAAATATTGAAACTGTCCTTTCCAGTAGTATCGCTGCTGTGTTTTTTGCAGCTTTCGTTGTTGCTGGAACTATGTGGTATGGTTCAGCAACTACCCCGATTGAATTATTTGGCCCCACTCGTTATCAGTGGGATCAGGGATATTTTCAGCAAGAAATATATCGAAGAGTTAGTGCTGGACTAGCCAAAAATCTGAGTTTATTGGAAGCTTGGTCAAAAATTCCCGAAAAATTAGCTTTTTATGATTACATTGGTAATAATCCGGCAAAGGGAGGATTATTCAGAGCGGGCTCAATGGACAATGGGGATGGAATAGCTGTTGGATGGTTAGGACACCCTATCTTTAGAGATAAAGAAGGACACGAGCTTTTTGTACGTCGTATGCCGACTTTTTTTGAAACATTTCCGGTAGTTTTGGTAGATGGAGATGGAATTGTGAGAGCCGATGTTCCTTTTAGAAGGGCAGAATCCAAGTATAGTGTCGAACAAGTAGGTGTAACTGTTGAATTCTATGGTGGCGAACTTAATGGAGTTAGTTACAGTGACCCTGCTACTGTGAAAAAATATGCTAGACGCGCCCAATTAGGGGAAATTTTTGAATTGGATCGGGCTACTTTGAAATCCGACGGTGTTTTTCGCAGCAGTCCAAGGGGTTGGTTCACCTTCGGGCATGCTTCATTTGCTTTGCTTTTCTTTTTCGGACACATTTGGCATGGCGCTAGAACCCTGTTCCGGGATGTTTTTGCTGGTATTGATCCAGATTTGGATGCTCAAGTGGAATTTGGAACATTCCAAAAAATTGGAGATCCAACCACGAGGAGACAGGTAGTCTGATACAACATTGCTCCGGTATTTTTCGCCTACATTTAAATTGGATTTTTTTTTTTACATGGGATAGGGGACGGAGAAATCGTGACTTGAATCACTGCTTTTTCTTTGACTCTTTCCCTTTCTTTATCTGATAAATGATCCCAAATAAATAGGTTTGGAAGCTATAATTGTAAACCACGATCAAATCTATGGAA